TTACCTCTCGTGGGAAAACGATCCTACAAAGAAAGTAATTGTACAGTACGAAATAACATAAAAACAAAACAGACTAATAATATAAAAAAGATATACACCTTACTACTCAAATTGTTTCATCGGAATTTAAAATTTATATTCTAATAAAACAAATAATAAATAGTTTAATCCGATTAGATTTCATGCAAATGTAGTAGTATACCAATAACGAGAACTAGTTAGGATTAGGATAACTCGATAAAAGTTTTGATTGAATATGGTTGAATAATCATTCTAGGCTGAAAAGTTTTCGATTTTTATAGTTAGAATTGATTGGTCGTATCTATCCAATACCTATAATCTACTATGATAACGTATGATAACGACTCGCTATTCACTCGGGTTCTGAGTCATAATCATTATGTAGGAGAGATGGCCGAGTGGTTCAAGGCGTAGCATTGGAACTGCTATGTAGGCTTTTGTTTACCGAGGGTTCGAATCCCTCTCTTTCCGTACCTTCAGCTAAACCACCAACGGTACTTATCACAATACAATGTCTCAAATCAACTAATAATGGATACCATTAGTCCAAGAGTTAGGCTTTCCTTTGATATAGATTCCATATTCCTAATTGTTGTGGTACATAAAATTAAACTACTGAAAAAAGGTCGACAAGGAATTCAAATATGGCAGCCAATCTCTTACTTCGACGAAAAGAGAAGAGAGCAAAATAGCCCTAATCTTTTTTTTGTTAGTTAGGTTTAAGTTTGACGGGAATAATATTCTACGACTAGCAATTCGTTTATTTTCAAACCGACCCATTTATTATCTATTATTTGATTGACTACTCCTTTATATTGGAACGGGTGAAGAGTCAAATATTTTGGCACTTCCTCATGAGGGGATGAATCAAGAGAATTTTTAATCAGAGTTTGGGATTTTTGTTCATCCTTCGCTGTAATAACATCTCGTGGTTTGCAGCGATAACTTGGTATATCTACTATACGACCATTAACTAAAACATGTCTATGGTTAACTAATTGGCGGGCTCCAGGAATAGTCGACGCCATACCCAATCGAAAAAGGATGTTATCCAAGCGCATTTCAAGTAATTGTAGTAAAACCTGACCTGTTGAACCTTTGGCTTTTCCCGCGATACGGACATATTTAAGTAATTGTCGTTCTGTAAGACCATAATGAAAACGCAATTTTTGTTTTTCTTCTAGACGAATACGATATTGAGATCTTTTACCGGAACGCGATTGGTTTCTAAGATCACTTCCGGTTCTAGGCCTTTTACTAGTTAGTCCCGGTAAAGCCCCCAGACGGCGTATTTTTTTGAAACGAGGACCTCGGTAACGTGACATAAAGACTCCTTATTTTATTTTAATTTTACAGAATAAACCTAAATTAAAACTGAACTATAAATGAAGTGAAATCAACTGAAGTATTCTACTACAAAGAATAATGAGATAAATTATATCAATATACGGACTCTTTTGTATGCTTATTGTATGTATATAAAAAAAAAAAGGATCCTTTTTTTTTTTTATATTTTTACTGTAAATATATAACTCCTCCTATTTTTATTCATAGTTGGACGTTCTTACAAGATAATAGATCGGTGACCCTTAACCCTTAGAAAAGGGGAGGAAGCCTTTAATTTAATACTATTTTCCAGCATTCTTTAGATTTCACGGAGACATTAGCAATCACGTAAAAAAGCAACCAAATAGATAGAAGCCAGCTATCGGAATCGAACCGATGACCATCGCATTACAAATGCGATGCTCTAACCTCTGAGCTAAGCGGGCTCACACAATAGAAATTGGGCATGCATAGGAATTCAATAACCTACTGGGATCGTAGCTATTAACTATCCATCCTTAGCTATTCATAATTAATATGAGTCTAGAAAAGAATAGAAAGCGCATATTTCAAATAAATATTTAATATTTATAGATGATAACCATTAATTGACTATAGCGATATGTAATTTCTATTTATTTATCTTCAGTATCGGAATTAAACAGTCACATTTAAAATGATATTTTCATTTTTTATTATTTTAACTATAGAAACTATATATTTTTCTAATATTTTATATTATTATATTTGACTATATATATATCTTTAGAATATAGATTTCTATTTTTTATTAATTATTATAAATTATTGAATATAAATTCTTATATTTTTTTTATTGAATTACGAATTGATTAGCTATAGTAATTAGATTACTAAGTAATAGTAATTCTTAATATTGATTTAATTAAAATTCATTTCCATTTCGTTTTTAGTTAAGGAAATCATCAAAATGAAAGAAAGAGACGCAATCCCGATCATAATGAGACATTACTCCGCTTTCAGTCATAAATAAAAGCATAAACTAAGACAAAATCGACCGTTTGAGTATTCAAAATTTATCGGGGCAAATGGGCGGAAAAAAAGACTATATATGTGATATATATCCAGCTAGATTGAATTGTGGGTACAGAAATGATAAAATAATTTCTGATTG